TAATTACAAGGATAGATCTTTCTTTATCTTTAAATAAAATATGATGAAAAGACAAAAAAACTGACAAACCCCAGTTTCGACTTATTTTGTTTTCTTTTCGTTCTAGATATATTAGAAGAATAGAACACATTACTAAATCTAATAAGTGCAAGTCAAGAAGGAAAGGGCTTTCTAAGGTCACTCTCTTCTTTTCTTTTGTTTTAAACTAAAATAAAAAAAAAAAAGTTTCATTCGATTAGTTTATATAACTAAACTCACGAGTTAATCTGTTGATTTGGAATCACAGGATGCGTAGATGTCAAAGATGATGAATTGATTTCGTACCTATGTAACTATATTTTTCTTTTTGTTCGTTCGTAATAATTGATTGATGAATCAATTATTTTCAATTGTATCTTTCACGTGGTATTTTTTGCTTCTTTTTTTTATCTAAAAAAAAATGGAAACTTAGGAAAGTGCTTTATAAACATATGTATAAAAAGAACATATTTCATTTAGTTTCCTTATGCCCACTATAACCAGTTATTTCGGTTTTCTACTAGCAGTTTTAACTATAACCGCAGGTATTTTTATCAGTCTGAATAAGATACGACTTATTTGATTTGAAATTTTGAAATGAATTCGATTCGAAATTTTGAAATATTCTAGATCTTCCATAGTTACTTATCATGTAAATTTCCAATTTTTCGTGATTGAGATTCATGGTAAATACAAATTCATATTTAAGGATAGATATTACCCTCCCTTTTTTTCCTTTCAAACAAATTCAAATGATTGAAGTTTTTCTATTTGGAATCGTCTTAGGTCTAATCCCTATTACTTTGGCTGGATTATTTGTAACTGCATATTTACAATATCGACGTGGTGATCAATTGGATCTTTGATTAAGTAACATCTCCTTTGTTTATTGACCTCCTACTCCTATTTCGTTGTTTTAGTATTAAAATTAACAACGTAGATCAAATTCAGACTTTAGATTAGACTGTTATCCCATTATTTCCGTGCCATTCTCGATTCGATATAACAATAATGTAATCACGCTCTGTAGGATTTGAACCTACGACATCGGGTTTTGGAGACCCGCGTTCTACCGAACTGAACTAAGAGCGCTTTTTTTTTTTTTTCATAAAAAATTTTTTTTATGTGATGCTAATACATCTTGCATGCATATACTAACTAAATAGCAATAGTTCACTATGGATAACTATTGCTATTTAGTTAGTATGTCCAATTTTAATTCGTCTCAATTGATCTATTTTTACTGCTCATACAATAACTAATAGTATGGGATAGGGATGACAGGATTTGAACCTGTGACATTTTGTACCCAAAACAAACGCGCTACCAAGCTGCGCTACATCCCTTTCCATGTTCATGGGTTTCCAGTTTCATTCTAAAGAATCTTTGTCTTGTTTTCCACATTTTTTTCTTTTTTTTTTTTTACTTTCTCATATCCTATAAAATAATATCGAACTATATGTAATTATGTATTACAAATTATTCTTTTTCTATATTCTATAGAATAAAAATATTTAATTAAATTAAAGGGAATATATAGATATAGAGTATAATAGTAACTAAAGAATCTAAAAACAAAGAATATATATATATATAAAGAATCTAAATATCAAAAATTTTTTTAAATATGAAAAATAGAATATAGAATAATAAACAATATTCTTATTATTTTTATATTATAATAATAAAATTCATAATTTCAGAAAATTCATTATAGAATAATATAGAATAATATAGTTTAAATAATATTATTAATAAAATTATAGAATGAAATAAAAAAAAAAAATATCTCATGAATCGTTATCCAATTCAAATTGAATTCGAACTTCCCCCGACAAATGCAAGTGATTATTAATAAAATAAAATAACTATTTGATCATATTCCTATATGTAATTATGTATTACAAATTACAAGAAAAAAAAACGAAGGAGGATTTGAAATGCGAGATCTAAAAACATATCTCTCTGTGGCACCAGTGGCAAGTACTCTATGGTTCGCGGTTTTAGCGGGTCTCTTGATAGAAATCAATCGTTTATTCCCGGATGCATTGATATTCCCCTTTTTTTCATTCTAGTTATTGTAATTGGGACTGGAAGGTGTGACGAAGATTAGAGATCAAATAAAATATCTGTGATTTATTCCTTCTTTTTTTCGAATTAGAAGAAGTTGGAAAGAAAGGGAAAGGTGGATTTGGCCTCAGTGAAACTAGGAATTTTTGCCAGGTTTCAATGGAATTGAATTTTTTATTCAATTCCATTGCTATTTATAATAGAGTGAGACCACAAATGGAATTGGAATACTTGGGCAGGGGCAATAATATCATAGAAGATACTTAACTTAAATGAAAAATGAAATACTTTACTGCGATTCGAAATATAGTTCGAAATCATTTTATTACTGAATTTTTACTGTACTATAAACAATTAATTGGAACAAAATATTTGATAATTTGATTTTGAATTATCAACTTATACTTTTTTTCGTTCCTTTTTTATTCTTCGCTTCAAATCTGAAAATCGAAGAGTTAAGTGAATCAAAAAAACAAAGGAGGTTCATGCATGGCCAAGGGTAAAGATATCCGAATTACTGTTATTTTGGAATGTACTAATTGTGATAAAAAGAGTGTTAATAAGGAATCAAGGGGGATTTCTAGATATATTACTCAAAAGAATCGACACAATACGCCTAGTCGATTGGAATTGAGAAAATTCTGTCCCTTTTGTTGCAAACATATGATTCACGCAGAGATAAAGAAATAGAGAAAAGTATCGCTTGTGTGTTACCCTTACAGATGAAAAATAATCTTTCAGATAGAAGATATATTCTAAAAATTATATTTTAAATTTGAATTCAATTATAAATTAATATAATTTATATAATAGAACATTATTTAGATTATATATAATGAAATTATATTATATAGCATATATATAACAAACATTAACAAACATATAGAAAAAATTAAGAATATAAATAAATTTTTATAAGAAATAGGATTTTCGGTATAGGAATAAAAAAACCATGGATAAATCTAAGCGACTCTTTCTTAAATCTAAGCAATCTTTTCGTAGGAGTTTGTCCCCGATCCAATCGGGGGATCGAATTGATTATAAAAACATGAGTTTACTTTATCGATTTATTAGTCAACAAGGAAAAATATTATCTAGACGCGTAAATAGATTGACCTTAAAACAACAACGATTAATTACGATTGCTATAAAACAAGCTCGTATTTTATCTTTGTTACCTTTTGTAAATTCATTACCTTTTGTTAATAATGAAAAAAAAAAATTTGAAAAAAGCGAGTCGACCACTAGAACTACTACGACTGTTCTTAAAAAAAAAAAAAAATAGAGTTACTCTTCAATTGAATTCAATTTTGAATCTAAACTCAATGAAAATGTGGATTAATATTTTGTTCGAAAACTACGACAATCCAATTGGGGTTCTTGCGTTGTAAGAAAAAATAGAATAGGTAAAGAAGAATAAATCTTTTTTTTTTTTTTTTTGAGCGCGGTTTTTTATTTATTTTGATGACTTTGTCATATGAATTATAATTCTATTTTATCATACAAATCGCTTCTATTTTACCACCTTCCCGGAGTTGAGTCTCCGGGGAATTTTTATTTTTTCAGATCGTTGGCAATCATAAAAATACAATTCCCCTTTAATATAGCTATTTGTGCAACTATTTTACGATTAAGAAGTAATTGGCTCTTGTACATATTAGACATTAATTTACTGTAAATATAGTATATTTGTTTATTCTGGCCAATTATTGCGTTTATTCGACTGATCCACAAACTGCGAAAATCCCTTTTTTTCCTATCTCTATCCCGATTAGCGGAAACCAAAGCTTTTATTTTCTGTTGTGAAATAGTTCGAGTAAGTTTTGAATGAGCTCCGCGAAAGCTTGATGTAAATAAACGAACTTTTGTCCTTCGTTTTCGAGCGATATATCCTCGTTTAATTCTGGTCATTGAATAAATGAGACTTTGATGAATAACTATTTGATTTTTTCTTTCAGTTATTCTTTTATCCTTCCTAGTCTATTAATAACAAAAAGGGATTCTTCCAATGTATAAAATAATAATTCCAATGGCTTTTGCTACTATAACCTTCCCAACCACGATTTTTTTCTTTTTTCTAAACATTTTGAATTAAATAGAAATGGATAAAGAAATGGTGGGTTCCATCGTTTCTATGATTACGTTTTAAACGGTGAGGTCCTCTCTATACACCGGAGCCCCTTCCTTCATTGAATCTTCATTTAATCAATGTTATTGTTAACTTGTACAGTTCACACTCATGGGCTCTACCCATGAAATATCTAGTAATAGGTCTTTCACAAAGAAATCTAGCTATACAGTAACGGTATTTAAGTATGAAGATTAACTGGGTAGTTGACCCTCTTAGTCCGTTCTTGCAAAATTTAGGGCATAATTTTTCTTTATTTGAAATAGGATTTTTCCCGCTTAATGGATAACCATTTGTTACCAATGGGAAAGTCTTTTTCATCTTAAATTGCAAATTAAAGTGATTCGGTTTGCACCAATCGAAACCATAAATTTTATACACAATTCTTATTATATTAATAGAATTTTAGTCTATTTTAGTTATCTAAAAAAACGAGTCGCACATACACCCTAGTACATGTTCCTCGGCGCTGAGGGCATCCCCGAAGAGCGGGAGATTTTGTGACATTTCGGATTGGCTGTCTTGTGTTTCTAATAAGTTGTTTTATAGTTGGCATGGTGAGTTATATATATAATGATCTGGTTTAGATCAATCCTAACCCGATAATTATGAATTATTTAGATTCTATAAAATATCTTTGGTATACGTAGGTCAGAATTTAAAAAAGATAAAATGAGATCGTGTATTTATGAGGAATCCTTTATCCTCATTTTTTATTCAAACAGAATCCGCTACCGTATCAACAATTCCGTAGGCGTGGGCTTCTTCTGCTGACATAAAAAAATCCCTTTCCATGTCTTTGGATATCCGCCATGAAGGTGTGCCTGTTCTTTGTGCATAAATCTGTGTAATAGTTTCGCGCATTTTCAGTAATTCATTCGCTTCCAGCATACATTCTACTGTTTGTCCCTCCTGAAAAGAACTAGCAGGTTGATGGATCATTACCCTGAGAATATAGAATATAACATGATAAGGGTTTCTACTAATCTTGAATTGGATAAGAAATAGGCTAAGGGATGTAAATAAGAAAAAACTAATGAAGATAAAATGTAAAGCCGTACAGGCAGACATCTTGTTTCTTTTTTATATAGCATACGGCTCTACTAGGAAATATGAAATTAATTTTGATCTTCCCTCGAAGAAGTTGAAAATATACCAGGTCTATCAGACCCAGATCAGATCAGTAAATAATCCAATAACCACCTTTCTTTTTTGTTTTAGAATATTTTTTATAGACTATGATGATTCCGTTGCTCTCTTATTTCGTCTAGTCTGTTATTCAGCAATCCCAAAGTTTCTTTTTTGAAATAGTTAATAAAAAATAAATATTGTTCGAAGTTTTCTGGTGTGAAAACAAAAAAAGATTGTGACACTAAAAAAGGCTCCTGATAGATCAGATAAAATGGTAAATACCCCTTTTTCATACTACTCTTTCGATATATAATCTAATGTAATGGTTTTGAAAAAAAAAATTATTTTTGCATATCGAACTCGAAGTGCCATGCTTTTTTTACTTAATATTGGTGTAGGCATAGTCTTCTTTTTTTTTTCTAGAAATAAGAATCATTGGCGCCAAGCGTGAGGGAATGCTAGACGTTTGGTAATTTCTCCTCCTACCAAAAGAAGAGATGCCATTGAAGCGGCTAATCCTACGCATACTGTCTGTACTTCTGCTTCTACAAAATGCATAGCATCAAACATAGCCATTCCAGATATTACATCTCCGCCCGGAGAATTTATAAAAAGATATAAATCTTTGGTTTTGTCCTCTAGACTGAGATATATCATGAGACCTACAAGTTGATTCGATATTTCACTGTTTACCTCTTGACCTAAAAAAAGTAGTCTTTCTTGAAAAAGGCGATTATATAAGTCAATCCAAGATGCATCCTCATCTCCAGGAACTACAAATGGTACCTTTGGAACACCAACTGGCATAAAATGGAAAAGGATGCAGTTCTCTATCTTACTTTGCTTTGGTGTGAGAACGTGAAACAGAATGAATTTATTTTGTTTGCTAAAAATCATTAGTAGCGGCATTTATAAGAGCCGAAACAGGGGTAGGCCCTTCCATAGCATCCGGTAACCAGACATGAAGAGGAAATTGGAATGAATAAAGCAAAGTTTTGACGAATAGGTCGTTCTTGAATATGTCTGCATTCACTGATATAAACACCCATATAGAATAGAAACACTCATATAAAATAAAGTCATCCCCCACTACCATTGCGTATTGTTACTTATCGGGTATAGAATAGATCTGCTTCTTTTTGTTCCTACGAATGAATATAATTGTTCCATGTTCCATTATTACTAAAAAACTAGAACAAATATGAATTCTTTATGCGAGATTATGCAAGATAATTTACTGAAAGGGAAGGGTCCATAGTATAGTTTTTTACAGTGCAATAAAGTTACATAGTGTCTATTTTTTGTTGATATAAGAGGTATTTTCATGGGTTTGCCTTGGTATCGTGTTCATACCGTTGTATTAAATGATCCCGGCCGTTTACTTTCTGTCCATATAATGCATACAGCTCTAGTTGCTGGTTGGGCCGGTTCGATGGCTCTATATGAATTAGCAGTTTTTGATCCCTCTGACCCTGTTCTTGACCCAATGTGGAGACAGGGTATGTTCGTTATACCCTTCATGACTCGTTTAGGAATAACCAATTCCTGGGGTGGTTGGAATATCACAGGAGGGACTATAACGAATCCAGGTATTTGGAGTTACGAAGGTGTGGCCGCGGCACATATTGTGTTTTCGGGCTTGTGCTTTTTGGCGGCTATCTGGCATTGGGTCTATTGGGATCTAGAAATCTTTTGTGATGAACGTACTGGAAAACCTTCGTTGGATTTGCCAAAAATCTTTGGAATTCATTTATTTCTTGCAGGGGTGGCTTGTTTTGGTTTTGGCGCATTTCATGTAACAGGATTGTTTGGTCCTGGAATATGGGTGTCCGATCCTTATGGACTAACAGGAAGGGTACAATCCGTCAATCCCGCATGGGGTGTGGAAGGTTTTGATCCTTTTGTTCCGGGGGGAATAGCCTCTCACCATATTGCAGCAGGTACATTAGGCATATTAGCGGGTCTTTTCCATCTTAGTGTGCGTCCACCTCAACGTCTATACAAAGGATTGCGTATGGGAAATATTGAAACCGTCCTTTCCAGTAGTATCGCTGCTGTATTTTTTGCAGCTTTTGTTGTTGCTGGAACTATGTGGTATGGTTCAGCAACTACCCCGATTGAATTATTTGGTCCCACTCGTTATCAATGGGATCAGGGATACTTCCAGCAAGAAATATATCGAAGAGTTGGTGCTGGGCTAGCCGAAAATCAAAGTTTATCAGAAGCTTGGTCTAAAATTCCTGAAAAATTAGCTTTTTATGATTACATCGGGAATAATCCGGCAAAAGGGGGGTTGTTTAGAGCAGGCTCAATGGACAATGGCGATGGAATAGCCGTCGGTTGGTTAGGACATCCTATCTTTAGAGACAAAGAGGGGCGTGAACTTTTTGTACGTCGTATGCCTACTTTTTTTGAAACATTTCCGGTTGTTTTGGTAGATGGAGACGGAATTGTTAGAGCTGATGTTCCTTTTCGAAGGGCAGAATCGAAGTATAGTGTCGAACAAGTAGGTGTAACTGTTGAATTCTATGGTGGCGAACTCAATGGAATCAGTTATAGTGATCCTGCTACTGTTAAAAAATATGCTAGACGTGCTCAATTGGGTGAAATTTTTGAATTAGATCGTGCTACTTTAAAATCAGATGGTGTTTTTCGTAGCAGTCCAAGGGGTTGGTTTACTTTTGGACATGCTTCGTTTGCTCTGCTCTTCTTTTTCGGGCACATTTGGCATGGTGCTAGAACCTTGTTCAGAGATGTTTTTGCTGGTATCGATCCAGATTTGGATGCTCAAGTCGAATTTGGAGCATTCCAAAAACTTGGAGATCCAAGCACAAAAAAACAGGCAGTCTGATAGAAAGAACATTCGTTTGTTCCTTTTCGATTCGACTTTTTTTGTTATGATAGTGATATAGGGAACTTAATAAATCTTTATTTGAATCATTGCAGTTTGTTTTACTCTTGTTCTTTCTTTTTCTTTATCCAGGAGATAATCCTCCCAAAACAGGTATGAAAGCTATAATTGTAAACCACGATCAAATCTATGGAAGCATTGGTTTATACATTCCTCTTAGTCTCGACTTTAGGAATCATTTTTTTCGCTATCTTTTTTCGAGAACCCCCTATAGTTCCAACTAAAAAGGTTAAATGATTTGTCATTATATCAATTGAAGCAATGAGCCTCCAATATCGTAATATTGAGGGCTCATTACTTCAACTAGTCCCCATGTTCTTCGAATGGATCTCGTAGTTGTTGAGAGGGTTGCCCAAAAGCAGTATATAAGGCATACCCGGTAAAACTTACAATTAAACCAGATATAGAGATGGCAATTAGGGTTGCTGTTTCCATTATTATATAATATCAAGACCAAAATGGATCTAGATCTATAGGGTAAGATCCTTTATTTACAGCGGAATGGTATACAAAGTCAACAGATCTCAATGAATAAAAAGTAGGATTTATGGCTACACAAACCGTTGAGGGTAGTTCTAGATCTGGTCCAAGACGAACTGTTGTAGGGGATTTATTGAAACCATTGAATTCAGAATATGGTAAAGTAGCTCCTGGATGGGGAACTACTCCTTTTATGGGTGTTGCAATGGCTCTATTTGCGGTATTTCTCTCTATTATTTTAGAGATTTATAATTCGTCCATTTTACTGGACCAAATTGTTAAGAATTAGATTCACAAGAACCAATTAATTAGTTTTTTTGAAGAGAAGGTAAAGTAAAGTTTTGCATTTAAGTCTTTGATTTGGTAGTTCGACCGTGAAACTTCTTTGTTTCTGTATTTCCGGAATATGAGTGTGTGACTTGTTATAATGGATCCTATTGATAATACAGAACATAAAAAGGATCCGTCATCTTGATAGAGATTGCTTTACCCCGTCAGATATTTATTCTAGTATCTGGAACACGGAATATAGAAAATAGATTCTGAAATATTAGAACTATGATTCATACTTAATATTTCTATTTAAACCTCGCAACCGGACTAAAAAAAATTTAAAGAAAGAGTTAGAAGAATAAAATGAACGATTTTTATTCTTTTAAACTGCCCCCGCTTATATTTATTTTGATCAAAGGGCAAAAGTTTCTTTGAATTTTTTTCATTCTATCTATTCACTGTCATTGAATAAGTGATGATCCAGCAGTTCTTACTCAGGGAATTTTTGGACTTCGATTAAAGGTTTTTTTGAAAATCATCGTGGTTCTGGTATGAATCTGAGGTTTTTGAATTGATTCATAGGGTCTTAACAAGAAAATTCCTATCAATAATAATAAAAAAACAACAGTAAAATAAAAATCGCATTACATACACAAAAAAAAATGAAGTAAATAATAGAATATTCAAGAGGCCTAGAAGAATCAAGAGAAAAGACAAGTGAGCCGACTTGAGATTTTGGCATTATAACTAAAAAGAATTTCGGATTTCTATTTTTTTCTTATCTTCCTTCAAAGAATATTGGAATATTAGGATTAAGTTAAGAAGTTAAAAACTTACACATATCCGTTTTCAAAATAACCAGTATTTTAGTATTTTTGTTTGAGCCGTACGAGATGAAATTCTCATATACGGTTCTCAGGGGGGTCCCTTGGTTTACCTATCTCAATAAAGTCTATGATTGGTTCGAAGAACGTCTTGAGATTCAGGCG